ACCTAGGGAAAGAGCTTACTCAAACAACAGTACAAATGGAATTCCCCATAGCTAAGAAGGGATAGCTAAAGAAAGGGATATCATTGAAAGGAAAAGCACCGTCTTATCCAGTTGATCCAATCTAGCCAACAAATAGGTAAAAAAACTGCATTGCATAGCGGACTTTGAACCGAAGAGTTCGAGCAAAACTCTGAGACTCAGTAGTACGATAGAAAGATAAAATGAAAACCACTGGGGCGGTCTGAAACAAAGAAGAAGACTCCCACCTGTACGCCGACGCAGCACTCGCGGTTACTTAGCGGAATTCACGGAGCAGTCACGGATACCACCATCTGGGCAGACTATAAATTCGCTATCGCTTTTCTGTTTTTTAAGATGAGGCTAAAAAAGTGGTTAGTAGCACCTTGACGTGCCATGATATTTACTTTGCTTCTGTGAGGCGGTAGGCTCGATTGTTTTCCATGTGATGATAGACCCTTTCGCCCATCTCGCGACCCTAACTCACTTTTGTTCTAAACGGGGACTCCAGTGCATTCTGAAGCAAGTACGTATGCTTTTAAGCCAAAGGAACGAAAACTTCCGAGCAACACTATCGGTAGTCAAAGGAAGAGAGAAGGTCCTACGATCATTCCTAAACAGAGGAGAGGGAGTATAAATTGCTAAGGATTTGACAGAAAAATCACAGATCAAACTTAACACAGAGAAAAATGATGTGACTGTTTATCGGTTGAGTATAGAGTCATCTCGCGTAGAGTCATTTCTAAAAGTAATGTAGTCATATGGTATCAGCCAGTAGCACTAAGGAGCATTCTATAGCATGGTGCATCGGTTGAGACTATCAAGAGTGGTCAAGTCCATTGAGAACTATTTCCGGGTATAGGAGCATTTCAGGGTCAAGATCCAATCGAAGAAAGGGCACAGGGCATGCCAGTATTCCAGTTCTTAGCTTCTTGGCTTGGGCTAATCACGAGCCTGGGTCTAGCTAATTGGCTGCAGGCACCGGTGATGAGATTGGGCACCTTTCGCGTTTCAAATTGAAAGGATTCCAGGACCAGAATGAAGGTCGTCAGTCCCTCCCGATCACTGCTCTCGACGACTCGACGAGGTAAGGTCTCGAGATGCGTGTCCCTCTTTTCGTATTGATTAGCGCCCGGACGATAGTAGTTTGCCCTTGCTGTTTCTTCGACTGTTGCTTTGTCGCATTGATGCTTTCCATCGCTGCTTTACTCCGCTTGTCGTCTTGCTCTTGCTGCTCCCCATGTTTGTTCTTTTGCATTGGTAGCTCTTTGTAGTATTCCATGAGTTGGGCTAAAACGCTACCCTCCGTTACTTTGATGCTAGATAGGTGGGATTCGATTGATTATGTGATGTTGCCGCTGCTGCTCCTCGTCGCGATGAACAGACCAAGTTAGGCTAACGCAATCCTAGTCAGAAGACAAAAACTTATATTTTTATTCCTATACTTGGACAAATAAGGCGAGTAGAAGAATAGACTTAGATGCTTCTTCAAAACAATTCACATTCCAGTACTTATGTAAAACCAGAATGTTACCTTGCCGTGTTGATTTGAAGAATTCTCCATCATCACGCATTGGCCAACCTAATTCCACTGATGGTGAGGAATAGAAAACTACGGGTCATTCTCTAGTCTGATGACCTGGATTTTATAAAAAAAGAAACAGAATTGAGGCCTACAGATTGATGAAAAAGTGAGTGCTGCGATGAGTTCAGAGCCTATATACCAGAAATACTCATTCAAGTCATCATAGTTGCACCAAGCTGAGTAAGAAGCCTTTCCATTCTTGCTTCTCTGGGCTTCCTGGGATCGATCGACAAACAGATGATCTTAAAACATAGCTGCAGCAGTTATATGATTTATGCTTTTCTAGTTTTAGTTACCTTCTCAATGACGCGGTAGAGAGGCGTAACGACCTTCCGTAGGAAAGACTCATCATCCCCACCATATGAGGGCTTAATATTCTCTCCCGTTACAATGCTGACATTTCCAGCCAGTAGGCCATGAAGCTCATATGCCATCTAATTCAATTTCCAAACAGACCTTGTATTAAGCTACTTACGCGGTGAAGCCTGTCATGGTGGGTGGACCAAAGTTGCGGGTGGAAAAGGCAGCTGATGCCTTCGTTGAGTTAGCCAATGCTTCAGGATATGCCTTTGCAGTGATGCCTTCAGCAAAAGGCTATAGTTCCGGAGCACCGCTCTCATTTCATTGGGGCTTGCCATCATGCAGCTCGAAGAGGTACCTTTCATTTTCATTTTTAAGTTCTGAGCTTGATAGTTGTAGTAGCTTTTACATAGTAATAGTATTGTTTGTTGCAGATATACTTATAGATTCGGATTCACCATGAATTTATTCATTTAGTCACTAGACGGGAGAGAGTGAACTTACCAGAAGATCCTGCAATCAGGGCAGGCTACATTTTGGTAGATAAAGTTTGGTTTTTGTTGTAAACAACAGCGAGAAAATTTGATAATACTTTTAGCTAATGTTCACATACGGCTGAATCCAAAGCCTGAGCCGCTGAGCAAGGTCAGGTTCTTTATATAACCTTCTTTAAGTTCCTTTCATGCTAACAAAACTGGGATTCATTTATGTTATTTGCCTACTTTTATTATGGCTACTGCATTAAGATTGCCTTGCATGTTCACATTGAATGAACGAAAAAGATCTTTGCGGTTAGTGGCTAAATTCTAATGTTGCCTTTGTTACCTTTTTTGTGGTGCAGCTTGATGATCGAGCTATTGATGCAGTAATGAACAAGCTATTCAAAAACTACAAAACATGGCAGTTGAAGGTTTAGATATTCATGTCACCTTCTTACATGTTATGGCCTGAAATCCATCTTCATTTATTTTGCGTTCTGACCTTGTCTTTGATTTAGCTAATTCATATAGGTTATTTCTTCAATGACAGATTACCTCAAAATCAACAAGAAGTGCAGAGTAATCAAATGGGCCTGTATCTTCTTATTTGGGGTGAAGCAGCAAATGTTCGCTTTATGCCAGAATGCCTATGCTACATTTTTCATAATGTACGCATTGTATCCATCTAGTCTATATGTGAATCCTGTGGTTATTCACTCTTTTGTTTAGAAACTCAGCTGCTGCTTCTACTGTGGCCTCCAGACCCATTTGATTACTCAACCTAGGAGAAAACCTGTGGGACGAATCGAGTCCTTATCTTATTCTCGTAGATGAGAGCCTTGGTGTTAAAGAGACAACGGATCAAGGGTACGTAACTACCGGATAAAAGGCCGCGATAATTGTCATATGAAAGGAAAAGTACGAGTAAGCCGCCTTCAATAAAAGGGAAGGTACAGTCCAATTCAAATTGGAGGGGCTCTCTCTTTCTATTTTAGAAAATAGAAAGATAAACCCGCACTTTATTTTCGGAAAATGAGCCTAACATTTCAAGATTCTATCCTCATAGAAAAGTAAATAACTTAATTTTAAGCACGAATAACATAAGTAGTAAACATTTTTGACTAGGGTTCCCCAAACAAAGATAGTTAGCATAAATAGGACTCCAGTAAGCATCGGAGTAGATCTCTACTAAACAAAGCCAAAGAAAGTCATGCATTAAAACACACTACTTTGCGTCTACTTAAACCTTTTTATACTAAAAAAAAGAAAAAGAGTCGACGGACTCTTCTAGTCTCCCCGGTGCCCGTGGGTGACAGCCTGCACTATGAGTGCTTGCTGCTCCGCCCGCAGCGCTTGCTGCCTCCCCTCCAAATCCTCGATACGCTCTCTGGCAGCGCGAATGCGCGTGGGTGTTCTAACACTCCTCAAAAAGAGGTTTAGCACTCTACGGCGCTCTTCCATCTCATTTTGCAGTTGCCCCATTTCGGCAGCAATTGCATAAAGCCTGTTTGCAGCATCCATAGCCATACGTGCAAGTAATAAATTGATTTTATTTGAATTTGATGAAGTGAAGACACTTATCGAGCCTCCATTTATAGAGTGGTAGAGGAGTCTCGCCATGCAGTACGAATTGCATGGCAGACCCAATTATGACTACTATAACCACGCTGCCTGTATGAACAAACAAACTTTGCAGAACCGTTTCACCTAATCGATCGTGGTGAAGTAAGCAATGGATTCGGCGGATCATCCACGTCACGAATTGGATGGCAGGCCCAATTCTGACTAGTTCTCCGCACTACTTTTCTGCAGTTCAAATACTCTTATGCCTATTTAGTGAAAAACTGGCTGGCCTTGCGGAGCAAACAAAATATCCCCAAATCACACTGCCTATATGAACAAACAAGCTTTGTACAACCAGCTTACGTGGAAAAGATTCCATATTCTATGCCAATGGACTCGTGACATCCATGTACTGAGTCGTCAAATGAGCCACGTTAATAAAGCCCAAGCTTATACGCCCCAATAGGGCCCGAATGAAAGACCCAAGCCTACATGTACATGGACCATCCTACAAATTCAGACTTGGGCCTGTTTCGATGAAAGCCCACAGAAGGGAACAAGCCTACCCATCATCAAAGCAAGCCCAAATGCTTGAATGACCTCATTGTCACTTCATCCCTCTCCTTTCAGTCGAGTATCTTGAAACCTCTCGAAAACTAGTTTCTCAACCCCACATTCTATGCTTTGCCTTTCTATTATTCTCCTTGGGTCTCTATTGATGTGTAATTGACTGAACTTCCACCTTTGCTAAGTGAAGCAGCTAGGCTCTTATGTTGTAGCCAGGAGCTATTTTTCACGTGGTAACACAAAAAGAAAGAAGGCGCGAGCCGGTCAAGGCTTACAAAGAAGCTTAGAAAGAAGTGTCGTTGTTCGCCGCCATGGTTCTATGTTCAGGGCTCAGCTCATCTGGGATGAAGGGAGGTTTTATTGATGACATGGCGGGCTCCAAGCTACACCCTTCTCTGCTACCAAATCATAGATCTTCCAGAGAAGACCAAAGCGAACTCGATTCGCGTCTCATCCTCCATTCTTTCTCATAGACTGATGCAGAAATT